TTGAAGGACGGTACCTGTATTTACAATCTTTACTTCTCTAGTATATTGCTCAATACGTTCACGGATAATATTACTAATTTCGTCAGCTCTAAGGGGTACCATGAGTCTTTTTGAATTCTTTTTTGGAAGCAAAAAAATAATGCCTATAGTTAGTTATAGGAGAGTAGTAAAAAAGGGGCTAATCAGTTAGTTCTTTCATCACCCCAAACATAGCAATATTAGCACTAATTGTACGTAAATGTAATTCATTATTCAAACAACTATTCAGAGTTCCTAGAGCTCCTTGTAAAGCTTGTTGGAAAACCCGTTGCCGGACTTGATTAATCACTCTTTCTTGTTCAAAAAGAATGGTTTCGTTTTTGGAACTTTCTAATTTTTCCAAAAATCTATAAGTTGAATTAATCCAATTCAATTTGTCTCGTTCTATCTCAGAGTATCCATTTACTCGATACTGATCTGCCTCCATTTCCACTTTCCGTAAGCGGGTGTGGGCTTTTTCCAGCTGTTCAACAGCCCCTCTTCGCAATTCTTCTGAATTTCGAATAGTATTCAAGATCTTCTGTTTTCGATTATCTAATAAATCACTTAATGAAAGTAGATTATCTTTCCATTCATTTTCATTTCCAAAATTCCATAATCCCTTCCCGAACCAAACATGAATCTTTCGATTCATTTGGCTCTCATGCTCAATTACTTAATTGAGAGAGAATTAATTCCCATATATTATATACTTTTTCTATTTTTCACGTAATGAGCCTATCCTCTCCCCCTTTTATCTATTCCTATTTCAAAATATTGATCTCTGTTCATATTTCACAATATTGAAACTGATCAATAATCATAATCCAAGACTCAAATATTCGGAGGATTCTTCTGACAAAAATATATCAAATATAGAAATATATCAAATCAAATATATATATTTGTTTGTATAATATAGAATTCAGAATTAATAGAAAATTTCTAATATTTAATATTGTAATTGTCAGCAAAGTTGTTTCTTTTTTTTCTTTCAAATCCAAAGAATTCTTCTCACTTTATACATAGGTCATCAATTCGGCATTGTAAAAAAGACTCAAATCATTTTATCGACATGAGTGTTTTATATCGAAAAAAATTCGAACTATTCGTTTTGATTTCTGTATTGTATAAAAAAAACTCTTTATAACCTATGTATTTATAAACTAAACATAGTAGTAGAAAGAGTACTATGCTGCATCTGAACTTCAAACAGTTTGGCTTTAACCATATTAATGGTCACAAATTATTGGTTAATAGAGAATCAAAGTCGATATACCAATGAATGAATCACGAAATGCTATGGTTCTTAAATATGATTTTTGAATTTATTCAGAAGTAATTCGCGGGATCATGCACTCTTTCCTAGTTCTAACAAAAAAAGTACAGCTGGGTGGATCCAGCCTATTCTTGAAATAAACAACTCGCACACACTCCCTTTCCAAAAAAGATCAATACACCAAGCACTACGCTTAGATTTATTGGATTTGTTGCTAAAATATCGGTATTTAACCCGAAACTCCCGGCGGATGGCCAGTGACCTAAGGAAACGAAAGAATCGGTTACATTTTTTTTCATATGATCTCCTATTTTCTTTTAGATGGACTAAAAAAAAAGAACTCTGTCCCTTTTTGTATTATATCACTTTCAACTCTTTTTTTATTTTTCCTGTATATTTATATATTGATTATTGATTTTTTATTTATTTTAGTATTTATTTTGTTAATTTTAATTTACCTATACAGAATCAAAAAAAGATTCTATTTCCATAGAAATGTATTTTTTTTTTCATTTCAATTAAAAAAGAATTCCCAAAAATAATGATCATTATTAGAATTAGGGACCAGGTCTCATGTCAATGGCGAAAAACCTCAGTTCTTGCAATACTCCTTAAATAAACTAAAAAGGCTTTCCTTTGAACTAAGATAAAGGGGGAAGGAAGAAAGCGAGTCAGTACGGTAATTCCTCATCCTCAAATTAATCCTTCCCATGTATTATTGTCCAACGAATAAGTAATTGTAGGAGTGAAATCTTGATATACTTTGAAAAAGCAAAGAGTAAGTCTTAATCCATAAAAAAAAATACAGAATTCTCATATTTATAGGACTAAACAAAGGGATTGGCAAATAAAAGGGCCAATGCTACAACCAGACCATAAATTGTTAAGGCTTCCATAAAAGCCAAACTAAGCAATAAAGTACCTCGTATTTTTCCCTCCGCCTCGGGCTGTCTTGCAATACCTTCTACAGCTTGGCCCGCAGCAGTGCCTTGACCAATCCCCGGTCCAATAGAAGCAAGTCCGACAGCTAACCCAGCAGCAATAACGGAAGCGGCAGAAATCAATGGATTCATGATAAGTTCCTCACACCAAAATAAAGAAATGGTTAATGATACAATCATCCAATGAGTTTTGAGTTAATTATTCCATCGCTAAGATTCAACCAGCTGAAGTAACTCAAAACTTGGAATTGAAAATTGAAGTAATAATATTCATTATTGAACTCTCAGAAAGAACTATTTCCATATCTCTTTTTTAGTTCCTATCCACAGGATTTTTGTGAATCCATACATACAACCTTTGTTCGTTCACTTCTGTTTTCCAACCCATTATTTGAATTTTTCATTATTTGTCTTTAGTTCATTTCATCTATTTATTGATTCAATTTCGAATCAAAGACGAAACAGAAGAACTCCTATTGGAATCCCTATCTAAATTCACAGCAGTCCGATGCGATGGATTAGATATATTTTGAGTTCATATATAACTAGTATATATCTACTATCACATATACGCGTCTTTCTTCCATAATGGAAACCGACTACTCTACTCCTATCTTAGATTCAATCGGATTCTCAAATTTTTCTTCAAAGGATGCGCAAGAGTTAGTGTATAGCCATTAACTTACATATACCTAATTCTAACCCTTTTCCTAAAAAATCACATTTTTTTTAATCTTGTTTTTTGTAAATTCGTCTCTTCCTTTTTTTTATCATTATCTCACATGGATCTAATCTAAATTAACGAATTCATTAGGCCGAATCATTGCATAGAAATAAAAAATAACAAACAGTAGTATTTAATTGAGCTAAGTTCATGCAATTTTTTATTTATAAAAATTGGATTTTAGTCAATCATTGAATTGAATGAAATCGACTGAAATGGGAATCATTCTATAGAACAGCTTTTTTAAACTCACACGCCATAAATTGATATCACAAAAATTCCTATTCAATATAGGACTCAAAATATTGAAATTGAATAAACAAAACAATCAATGTAAAGAGAGAGTTTTCATTGGAGGGAGATATGATATAAATAAATCAAAATGGACCAAATCCGGATTTTAGGAAAAAGATCTTTTCGATCTCTTTCCTTTTTTTATTATTAGACTTTAGAACTAACATCATTTACTAATAGCTGAATCTTTTTTGCTATTATTCTAGATTGTTGTATTTGTATATTTATGTTGCCTAAGTATAAACAAATTATCTTGTTGAGTTGCGCATCCATTGCTTGGTTGGACGAACTCAGTTTAAGTTAAAAAAAAGACTAGACTATTTCAAAAACTCGTCAATGATGATCCTCCACGGATTCGCCTATATAAGCCGCAGCTAAAGTTGCAAAAATAAGAGCTTGAATCCCACTTGTAAATAATCCAAGGAACATCACAGGTATAGGAACTACTAAAGGTACTAAAGAAACAAGAACAAGAACTACTAATTCATCGGCTAATATATTCCCGAAAAGTCGAAAACTAAGCGATAAGGGTTTTGTGAAATCTTCTAAAATGTTAATGGGTAAAAGAATTGGAGTTGGTTGAATGTATTTACTAAAATACCTTAATCCTTTTTTTGAAAGACCCGCATAGAAATATGCTATTGACGTGAGTAAAGCTAAAGCAACAGTAGTATTTATATCATTCGTGGGTGCGGCTAACTCTCCATGAGGTAATTCTATGATTTTCCAGGGTAAAAGAGCACCCGACCAATTAGAAACAAAAATAAATAGAAACATAGTTCCAATAAAAGGAACCCATGGACCATACTCTTCTCCAATCTGAGTTTTGCTCACATCTCGAATGAATTCAAGAATATATTCGAAGAAATTTTGACCGTCAGTTGGAATAGTTTGTGGATTCCGAACAGCGATAACGGCAGAACCTAATAAGATAGCAATTACAACCCAAGAAGTAATAAGCACTTGGGCATGGACTTGGAAACCCCTTATTTGCCAATAGAAATGCTGGCCGACTTCTACACTAGAGATATCATATAACCCCGTTAGTGTGTTGATGGAACATGATATAACATTCATTTTGTCCTCTGACAGAAATATAACTTGACTTTAAATAATAAAGACTTATTTTGATTCAACCCTTTCCTTTTGGACTTGACCACTCAACTTGTATATTTTGTATACCAACTAAACTAATCACACAATATCCACACAGTCTTTTTTTTATCTCTTTTGTGCGATTCGGAAATAATAAATAATAACCGACTCCATAAATCTATATCTATGGAGTTCAAAAATCTAATAATTTCTTTATCTTATTATTAATTATTAATCACGGATTTCGTATATAGCTAGAACGACCCTCGCAAATCGCGAATACTAATTTGTTAAGAATTAATCGAATTGAAGCTAGAGCGTCATCATTTGCTGGAATCGAAATATCTGCGAGATCGGGATCACAATTTGTATCAACTAAACAAATTGTTGGAAGTCCCAAAGCGATACACTCCCGAAGAGCCGTATATTCTTTTTGCTGCTCAACTATGATTACAATATCAGGCAATCCCGTCATATATTGAATCCCGCCTAGATATGTTTGCAAACGAGATAATTCTCTCTTCAACATAGCTGCATCTCTTTTCGGAAGACGGTTTAGTCTCCCCGTCTTTTGTTCCATTCTCAAGTCCCTGAACTTATGAAGCCGCGTTTCTGTAGTGGACCAATTTGTTAACATACCACCAGACCATTTTTTATTAACATAATGACACCGAGCCCTTATTGCAGCCCGCGCTACGGAATCCGCTGCAATATTTTTGGTACCAACAATTAAAAATTGTTTTCCCTTACTTGCTGCATCAAAAACTAAATCACAAGCTTCTGATAAAAAACGAGCAGTTCTAGTGAGATTTGTAATATGAATACCTTTATGTTTTGCATAGATATAGGGCGCCATTCGAGGATTCCATTTCTTAATACCATGCCCAAAATGAACTCCTGCTTCCAGCATCTCTTCCAAATTTATGTTCCAATATCTTCTTGCCATTTCTCCTCACACTTTCTCTCTCTCTCTCTTTTTTTTATTATTAATAATAAAAAAAAAGAGACGAGGCACCTTGAAATAAATAATTGTTCCAATGGAACCTTCTCTTCTACCGGAGATTGGTCGTTTATAGACGAGCCAAGCCATTACTTTCTATTCGTAATTTTCTTTATTACATTAATTTTTTAATTATTTATTAAGTTAACAAATCAAATGACCATACCAAAACAAATCAAATAGCAAACAAATAGTTAAAAGGACGCATCCGCCTCCTCTTTCTTATTCTAAGTTAAGAATCATTCAATCCTAGAAAAGATCGGTCTGATGTACCATATCAATTCTTTGAAATGCAAGAGTCAAATAATTTTCTGTGGTGGAAGAAAATATCTCTCATTTCCCCCCGAAGAAATTTTTTTTTTTCGAAAAGAATGTTGTTATGCTGCCTTGAAGAGGGTACTAATCCTTTGAATCCGGTCCCGGCAGGTATCATACTCCCTAGAACAACGTTCTCTTTCAGTCCTTTCATCCAATCGATACGGCCCCGAAGAGCGGCTTTTGCTAAAACTCGAGCAGTTTCTTGGAAACTTGCTTCGGATATAAAACTTTGAGTATTCAGAGATGCTCTTGTTATTCCCAATAAGATGGCTCGATAACAGATCGCTTCTTCTAAAGCGCGTCCCGTTCGTTCCGCTCGTACCAATCCAATAAGTTCCCCCGGTAAAAAAATATTAGACATTCCATCTTCTGAAACCAAGACTTTTGATGTTATTTGACGCACAATAATTTCTATATGCCTATCATGGATCTGCACCCCCTGAGATCGATAAACTTTTTGTATCTTATTAACCAAAGAGATACGACTTTGCACTATAGTTAGTTCAGCACCAATCAAGAATCCCCAAGGAATTCCAAGAATTTTTGTTATACGTTCGTTCCAACCCTCAACTCTCTTTTCTAGGTTCATCGATATTGAATCAATCGAACGCACTTCTACTACTTGTTCTACTTTTGGAAGACCCTGCGTTATATCACTAGATCTCGATTTTTCATACATAAATGTAACTAATATATCTCCTTCGTAAACGATTTCTCCACAATGCCCATGAACAGTTGCTCCTGGAGTAGCTAAATAAGGCTTGGCTGTTCTTATTACTATAGAATCAACGCGAACAATTAAAACTTGACCCGCTTTTAGGTGTGGTCCTTTTTTAGATATACATACATTTTCACAAATAAACTGCCCAAGACTCATTATTGTGGGCATTTCCTCACAATAATTATCATGATAATTATGATGGAGAAAATACCAATTCAAATTGAATGGATTCAAAACAATCTTACTACATGGACTGAGATTATAAATTCTCCTATTTTCATCCATTAAATAATATTTTTGAAGTACTTGAAAAGTTTGTTTTAAATTGTCAAGCTGCAAATATTTCGCTACTGAGGTCTGATTATGAGTTATTAAAGGGTAAAATGATGAATAAAAATACGAAATTTGAAGGGCTGTTCCTAAAGGGCCCAACAAATTACTAATTGGAATTAGAGGATCTTTTTGAATTGATTCTTTTATCACATTGTAATATTTTACATCCTTGAATAGACCCATGCAAAAATAATTAGATGATGACAAAATTAGAAAAGATTGGGATTCCTTATTTCTATTCAACAGCACACGAAGAGTTCCGTGATTTTGGCTAAATGATTGCTGAATCCTTGCTTTGGAATAAGTGGAATAAAATGGATTTTGATTGATACGATCTGAGCCATTATCATAGATCAATCCGGAACCTGACGGATCATTCCTTTTTCTGTTTCTGATATACAAAATATGTGATTTCACTAAGTCGATTCTTAAGAAATCTCGAAGCAGCCCTTTTGTACTTACTTCAACAAAGGAAGCGTGGACCTCTTCGACGGAAGAACTTTTGTTGTCTTGGTCCCAATTCAAGACTAAACAAGTCCGAACTAGTTGAATACTTGTGTCAGAAATTCTCCAAGTTGCTTTGCCATTTCCATAAAGGATATAGTTGACAACTCCAAGTTGCATATTATCCTTTTCCCGAAAGGGATCCTGGGGGAAGAGTGTTGCTAAATTGATACCGTCCGCTATTTCATATGTGCTTACGGGTCGAACCAAAACAAAATACTTTTTCTTGCTAGGTGTGAGCCATTGGACATAGATCCAATTTGTCAATTTTTTTGATTTCTTAGAATTTGTTTTTTCCGATCCTGGTGGTATCAAGATACCACTGTGTCGAGATATCTTATCTTTTTCTCCAGGAAAATGGATATCCCCGGAAAAGATTTTAAGTTCAATCCCTTTTTTTTTTCTCTCCACTCGGACCAATCCGCCCACTTGGCTTCTTGTATTTAACGTGATTTGTGTATTTACTCCAATGATACTATTGTTCCGTACCATTATGGAAGAGGATTCGGATAAAATATGTACTTCCTCGGGAATGAAAAAAAATTGATCCACTTTCATTTGGTATTTTTGCTTAAACTTTTTGTCTCCTCCATATTCAATTACATCCTCTTTTTTGATGATTGAATGCGCCCCTACCGTCCCATATTTAGTAATTCCCGAACTGTTTCTTCTGTATTGAGGATCGTCGAAAAAAGCAAGAATACTCTTTCTACGGAAAATACCATTTATGGATATTTCAATCGAGATACCTGAACCTGAATGTGGAATTAATTCTTTCTCTTGTTCTTGAATCGATTGGACTGGAATAAGAAATCTATTTCTTCGTCCCTTTGCCAATAAATATGAATTCTCTCGGAGAATAGTGGAATATATGAAATGATAATGCCCAGTCCCTACGATTCGATTTAATTCTGAATAATCAGAAATCATATCTTCTTTTTTATCAAAAAAATCCGAACTCAAAAATTTGTGTCTCTCTTGATCATTATTTCCTGAGAGGCTAGAAATATATCTTCTTTCGGTAGAAATAGAATGAATGTTTATTTGATCTTGATCCTTGTAGAACGAAAAAGGAACTGCATTAAATTTGCATGAACCTCCTGATAATATCCACAAGTGGCTTGTTTTGGGTAAAAGACGTACATTACTATATTTAAATTCGGGCGAATGATACACATCGGTACTCCAGTGCATTTCCCCCTCTAAGTCAGAATAAATATGTTTTCGAACCCTCTCTGTAAAATTGAAAGTGTATGTTGTTCCCGCGCGAATCTCAGCAATCACTTGTTCTGATTTTACATATTGACCATTTTGAACTAAAAGAAAACTTTTTTGTGGGATAGTTACCTTATGTATAATATCTTCACTCTTAATAATTACATATAAGTCCATATAACATAAAAAGGCAGGATGCCCATGACGTGTACGTATAGGCTGAAGCAAATCCTCATTGAATTTGATTTTTCCATTAGAAGGGGCCCGTACATGTTCTGCAGTACCCCCTGTAAATACTCCACCGGTATGAAAAGTTCTTAATGTTAGTTGAGTCCCCGGTTCCCCAATGGATTGCCCCGCAATAATACCTACAGCTTCTCCCAATTCAACCAAGTCGCCATGAGTGGGACTCCGACCATAACATAATCGACAGATCCAAGACGTACTCCTACAAGTAAAGGGAGTTCTAATATATATTGGTTGTGTTCGAAAGGTTATGAATTGGGTGACAAGCCCAATCCCAATATCTTGATTTCGAATGGCAATGCACCGCGGACCCATATATATATTGTCTGATAATACACGACCAATTAATGTTTGGATAAAAATTCTTTCTGGCAGTGTCCTATTTCGAAGACTTGAAGAAATACCTCGGGTAGTGCCACAATCTGTTCTACGTACAACAATGTGTTGAACTACTTCAACAAGTCTGCGCGTAAGATATCCAGCATCTGATGTTCGTACAGCAGTATCTACAACTCCTTTTCTAGCTCCGTAGCAAGAAATGATATATTCCGTTAAAGACAGTCCTTCGCGTAAATTGCTTTGAATGGGTAAATCAATCATTTGTCCTTGGGGATCCGCCATTAATCCTCTCATACCTACTAATTGGTGTACTTGAGATGCATTTCCTCTAGCTCCTGAAAACGACATTATATGGACTGGATTAAACGGGTCAGTCATCCTAAAATTAAGATTCATTTCTTGTCGCAAATATTCACTTGTAGCATACCATATCTCGATAGATTGGCGTAATTTTTCTACCGCGTGTACATTCCCAAAATGATGGTGTTTTTCCAAAATCAAACTTTGTTGTTCAACATCTTGTACTAGCCATCCCTTAGAAGGTATTGTTAAAAGATCATCAATTCCTAATGAAATGGATATAGCAGTTGCTTGCTGGAAACCCAGAGTTTTTACTTGATCTAAGATATGTGATGTATATGCCATTCCAAAGTGATCTATTAATCTGCCAATAAGTCGTTTAATGGCAGTTCCGTCTATCACTTTATTGTGAAATACCAGATTGGCCCGTTCTGCCATACGTACCTCCCTATTTAAATGAGTTGGATTCGACAATGGATTTGAGTCAATGATTGGAAAACTTCCTTTTCTCGATCTTAAATTGCGCAGAAAGTCAGGTCAGGGACTCGAGTCCTAGTTGAACCGGAGAGACCCAAAGTCACCCCGGTGTCATAGAATTTTTGAACTTAGCTACCATAAGGTATAGGTATCAGATAAGCAGGCCCGACAAAAACCTTGTATAGCTTCTTCCATT